GAAGTAATTTAATCGTTCGAATTTTTTTCTTATTTTATTAGTAGTCTTATTAGTAGTCTTATAGTAGTCTTAGATTTTGATGAGCCTCATTTTGAGGAATTCATGGATTAATGAATTAAGGAAGATAAAGGATATGAGTCTACCGCTTACAAGAAAAGATCTCATGATAGTCAATATGGGCCCTCACCACCCATCAATGCATGGTGTTCTTCGACTGATCGTTACTCTCGACGGCGAAGATGTTATTGATTGTGAACCCATATTAGGCTATTTACACAGAGGAATGGAAAAAATCGCAGAAAACAGAACTATTGTACAATACATGCCTTATGTAACACGGTGGGATTATTTAGCTACTATGTTTACAGAAGCAATAACGGTAAATGCACCAGAATTCTTGGAGAATATTCAAATACCCCAAAGAGCCAGCTATATTAGGGTTATTATGTTAGAATTGAGCCGTATAGCTTCTCACTTGTTATGGCTTGGACCTTTTATGGCAGATCTGGGCGCACAGACCCCTTTTTTCTACATTTTTAGAGAGAGAGAATTGATATATGATCTATTTGAAGCTGCTACAGGTATGCGAATGATGCATAATTACTTTCGCATCGGAGGAGTAGCTGCCGATCTACCTTATGGATGGATGGATAAATGTTTAGATTTCTGTGATTATTTTTTACGAGGAGTTGTTGAATATCAACAACTTATTACACAAAATCCTATTTTTTTAGAACGAGTTGAAGGAGTAGGTTTTATTAGCGGAGAAGAGGCAGTAAATTGGGGTTTATCGGGACCAATGTTACGAGCTTCTGGAATACAATGGGATCTTCGTAAAATTGATCCTTATGAGTCTTACAATCAATTCGATTGGAAAGTCCAATGGCAAAAAGAAGGAGATTCCTTAGCTCGCTATTTAGTACGAATTGGCGAAATGAGGGAATCCATCAAAATTATTCAACAGGCTATAGAGAAAATTCCCGGAGGACCTTATGAGAATTTAGAAGCCCGACGCTTTAAGAAAGCAAAGAATTCCAAATGGAATGATTTTGAATATAGATTTCTTGGTAAAAAACCGTCGCCCAACTTTGAATTATCAAAGCAAGAGCTTTATGTAAGAGTAGAAGCACCAAAAGGTGAATTGGGAATTTATCTGGTAGGAGATGATAGTCTTTTCCCCTGGAGATGGAAAATTCGTCCACCCGGTTTTATTAATTTGCAAATTCTTCCTCAACTAGTTAAAAAAATGAAATTGGCTGACATCATGACGATATTAGGTAGTATAGATATCATTATGGGGGAAGTTGATCGTTGAAATGATAATAGATAGGGTAGAGGTAGAAACTATCAATTCTTTTTCGAAATCAGAATTATTAAAAGAAGTCTATGGACTGATATGGATTCTACCCATTTTGACCCTCCTACTGGGAATCACAATACAAGTACTCGTAATTGTGTGGTTAGAAAGAGAAATATCCGCATCAATACAACAACGTATTGGTCCTGAATATGCCGGTCCCCTAGGACTGCTTCAAGCTATAGCAGATGGAACTAAGCTACTTTTAAAAGAGGATATCCTCCCATCCCGAGGAGATATTCCTTTATTTAGCATTGGACCCTCTATAGCAGTAATATCCATTTTATTAAGTTTTTTAGTTATCCCCTTGGGATATCGTTTAGTTTTAGCTGATCTTAGTATTGGTGTTTTTTTATGGATCGCCATTTCAAGTGTTGCTCCTATTGGTCTTCTTATGGCAGGATATAGCTCAAATAATAAATATTCTTTTTCAGGTGGTCTACGAGCGGCTGCTCAATCTATTAGTTATGAAATACCATTAACTTTTTGTGTACTAGCAATATCTCTACGTGTGATTCGTTAAAATAGGAGCTTTTTCCTCTAAAATACATTGAATATTTATCTTCCTTTTCTTATTCTGTATTGAAGTCGGTAAGTTAAACTAGATAGCTATATGAGTGAAACAAAACAGCTTATTAATTTGTAGTAAAAAGAAAAAATCTCATTTCCTACGTACAAGAAAAAAGTTGAAGTAAACATAAGCGGTGTAAACTCTTTACCCCAAGGTTGAGATTATTTGATTAGTCATCACATCTTGAAGCGGGCAAAAATAAAGGATTCGCAATATGGAATTCCATGTTGGGGTTGGTTACTAGTTCCAATTTGATACAAATACAAAAATATTTATAGTTATTACTATAACTTAGAACCATAAGCGAATCCTTCAAAAGTTAGTGAGGGATTAGAAACACTAAAGTACATAAAGGATTTGTAATGAGAGAATCTAAATCATTAGAAATTTTTCCTCATAAAAGGAATCATAATAAGGACTTGAAATTGGTGGAAATGATCAAGTAGTACTTTCTGTCGGATTCCGATCCAGAGTATGTTCCCATTCACTTGTTAAGGAAATGGCTATCAAAAACGAATTAACCCTTTATTCCTTATTTTCTTTTTAAGTATACCCTTTCTGAGGAAAGAAGAATAGGACAAAAGATATGGAATGCAATACAAAAAAGGATCCTTATTTATTCTTTCCTTTCTTTATCCATATTCATACAGAATTCTTCGTGAACTAATACTCTTTCCATTTATTAATTGCTATAACGAGTGTTTTATTCGAATATTAGGTTATTACTTACTGAACAAAGAAAAATTATCATTTTATTATATAAAGGATGAGATCAATTCGGAAGCGCTTTTTTATTCTTTTATTCTAGCAGACGGAATTGCTTTGGTCTAATTTAGGATTTTCCAATCAATTTTATCTGACCTAATTCTATCTACGTCGAGGGGATAATACCGAAACAATCCTTTCTTTTTTTCTGATCATAGAGGAGCCGTATGAAGCTAAGGTTTCACGTACGGTTTTGGAATAGCGGTGGGAACTGTGATGTTATCATCGACTAAGATTATCTAACAGTTCAAGTACAGTTGATATAGTTGAAGCACAGTCAAAATATGGTTTTTTTGGATGGAATCTTTGGCGTCAGCCTATAGGTTTTTTAGTTTTTCTAATTTCTTCTTTGGCAGAATGTGAAAGATTACCTTTTGATTTACCAGAAGCAGAGGAAGAATTAGTAGCAGGTTATCAAACCGAATATTCAGGTATTAAATATGGTTTATTTTATCTTGCTTCTTACCTAAATTTATTAGTTTCCTCTTTATTTGTAACTGTTCTCTACTTAGGCGGGTGGAATTTTTCTATTCCCTATGTATCCTTTTTTGGATTTTTCCAAATGAGTAAAATGGTTGTAATTTTGGAAATGATAATGGGTATTCTTATTACACTAACTAAAGCTTATTTATTTCTCTTCATTTCTATCACAATAAGATGGACTTTACCCAGGATGAGAATGGATCAGTTATTAAATCTTGGATGGAAATTTCTTTTACCCATTTCTCTGGGCAATCTCTTATTAACAACTTCTTCCCAACTAGTTTCACTATAAATAAGATAATACAATAACAGTAAGAATATCTTCAACACAAAAGTTCTCTCAAACAAGAGAAAGAAACATACCTTTTCATATATATTTATAATATGTTCCCTATGATAACTGGGTTCATTAGTTATGGGCAACAAACAATACGCGCCGCAAGATACATTGGTCAAAGTTTCATAATTACCTTATCCCATACAAATCGTTTACCTATAACGATTCACTATCCTTATGAAAAATCAATTACATCGGAGCGTTTCCGGGGGCGAATACACTTTGAATTTGATAAATGTATTGCTTGTGAAGTATGTGTTCGCGTATGCCCAATAGATCTACCCCTTGTAGATTGGAGATTTGAAAAGGATATTAAAAGGAAACAATTGCTTAATTATAGTATTGATTTCGGAGTTTGTATATTTTGTGGTAACTGTGTTGAGTACTGTCCGACAAGCTGTTTATCAATGACCGAAGAATATGAACTTTCTACTTATGATCGTCATGAATTGAATTACAATCAAATTGCTTTGAGTCGGTTACCAATCTCCATAATGGGGGATTACACAATTCAAACAATTAGGAATTCGCCTCAAAGTAAAATAGACGAAGAAAAATCTTCGAATTCAAGAACGGTTACGGATTACTAGGTATTAGGATTTTTTTGTTAGAAAAATCTAATAGTTTTTTACTTACTATAAACTAAAAAAAAAAATAACTACTGCTTATTGCAATTTATTCCTGTTTAAAATCAGAGTACATTTTCATGATGTAATTTTTAACTATACAACTTATATACAATATAAAAAATTTACAAAAAAATATTCTAATCCCTTTTTCTTTCCTTGACTCTTTTAGTTTTAGTCAGTTCATGAAAAATTTTATACTATTAATTTCTTCTTATCCATAATGGATTTACCTGGACCAATACATGAGATTCTTGTGCTATTTTTTGGATTTGTTCTTCTACTAGGGGGTCTAGGAGTAGTATTACTTACCAACCCAATTTATTCTGCCTTTTCGCTGGGATTAGTTCTTGTTTGTATATCCTTATTCTATTTTTTATTGAATTCTTACTTTGTAGCTGTCGCACAACTTCTTATTTATGTGGGAGCCATAAATGTCTTGATCATATTTGCTGTAATGTTTGTAAACGGCTCAGAATGGTCTAAAGATAAGAATTATTGGACTATTGGGGATGGGTTTACTTCACTAGTTTGTATAACTATTCCTTTTTCACTAATGACTACTATCCCAGATACGTCATGGTATGGAATTCTTTGGACTACAAGATCAAACCAAATAGTAGAACAGGGTCTCATAAATAACGTTCAACAAATTGGGATTCATTTAGCAACCGATTTTTATCTTCCGTTTGAACTCATTTCCCTAATTCTTTTAGTTTCTTTAATAGGTGCAATTACTATGGCTCGACAATAAAAAATACTTAGAATGAGTCAAAATTCTTAGAATTTAAAATCTAAAATAAATAACTAAAGATAAAGAATCCAAATTTTGATTTAGTAAAACCCATCTATTGCCAACACAACAAATACCCTCTTTTCTCTTTTGTTGCGTAATTGTTCTATTCTAATTAATTGAATCGGTTCAATTCTTGTCCTCCTATTGAAATGAATCGAGATTGATAAGGAGTTAGTTAATGATGTTTGAGCATGTACTTTTTTTGAGTGTCTATTTATTTTCGATTGGTATCTATGGATTGATCACAAGCCGAAACATGGTTAGAGCTCTAATATGTCTTGAACTTATACTGAATTCAATTAATCTAAATCTCGTAACATTTTCTGATCTATTTGATAGTCGCCAATTAAAAGGAGACATTTTCGCAATTTTTGTTATAGCCCTTGCGGCTGCTGAAGCAGCTATTGGACTAGCTATTCTTTCTTCCATCCATCGTAATCGGAAATCAACTCGTATCAATCAATCAAATTTTTTGAATAATTAGACATAGAATCCTCTAAACAAAGGCACATATATAATAATAATAATAATATGGAACATTAAAATGAATAGAAATTGCATTTTTTTGCTTATTATTATTTGATAATACCCATTTTTGTAGTAGGTTATTTCAGAGTATTCTTTTTTACTTATTGAATATTGCGTTTTTGCAATTTATTGATATTGCAATTTGCATATTTCAATAATTTTTTTATATTGAAAAGATGATAGCCAATTTATGGGCTAATTCGAATTAGTATGTAGAATTCGTATAATTATGACTGTTGAAGCCTTAAATTAAAGTCTCTTGGCTCTTTTCACGCTTTCTCACAAACACAAACGGGTTAAAAATTATTTGTTAAAGTTTGGATAACCATTGCTTCGTCTGGTGTCTACAATACATTTAACTTATATAGTACTAATTTCATTTTTACCAGATCGAAAATTTTTATGTTGAAAAGGAAAATTTAGAAATCCAATGTCACATTCTGTAAAAATTTATGATACATGTATAGGATGCACTCAATGTGTACGAGCTTGTCCAACAGATGTATTAGAAATGATACCTTGGGATGGATGTAAAGCCAAGCAAATTGCTTCTGCGCCGAGAACCGAAGATTGTGTGGGTTGTAAGAGATGCGAATCCGCCTGCCCAACAGATTTTTTAAGTGTCCGCGTTTATTTAGGGCCTGAAACAACCCGCAGCATGGCTCTGTCTTATTGATACGTTACAAAAAACTCCACTTGAATCGTCTGATTCCTCTTTACCGAAGAAGCCTGTGCTCGAAATAATCGAGCATGGGCTTTTCTGGTCAAAACGTATCTTGTCTTTATTAGTTTATCATGAGTTATTTTCCTTGGTTAACAATACTTGCTGTTTTGCCGATATTTGCAGGTTCATTAATTTTCTTTTTACCTCATAAAGGAAACAAAATCGTTAGGTGGTATACTATATCTATTTGTTTATTAGAATTCCTTCTAATGACTTATGCATTCTGTTATCATTTTCAATTGGAGGATCCTTTAATCCAATTAAAGGAGGATTCGAAATGGATAGATGTTTTCGATTTCCACTGGAGATTAGGAATCGATGGACTTTCATTAGGATCTATTTTATTGACAGGATTTATCACAACTTTAGCTACTTTAGCGGCTTGGCCGGTTACCCGGAATTCGCGATTATTCTATTTCCTGATGCTAGCAATGTATAGTGGTCAAATAGGATTATTTTCTTCACGAGACCTTTTACTTTTTTTTATCATGTGGGAGTTAGAATTAATTCCTGTTTACTTACTTTTATCCATGTGGGGGGGAAAGAGGCGTCTGTATTCAGCTACCAAGTTTATTTTGTATACTGCAGGCGGTTCCTTTTTTTTCTTAATCGGAGTTCTGGGTATGGGCTTATATGGTTCCAACGAACCAAGATTAGATTTGGAAAGATTGGTTAATCAACCATACCCTGCAACATTGGAAATACTACTTTATTTCGGCTTCCTTATTGCTTATGCTGTCAAATTGCCGATTATACCTCTACATACGTGGTTACCAGATACTCATGGGGAAGCACATTACAGTACATGTATGCTTTTAGCGGGAATCCTATTAAAGATGGGAGCATATGGATTGATTCGGATCAATATGGAATTGTTACCTCATGCTCATTATTTATTTTCCCCTTGGTTGGTAATAATAGGAGCGATGCAAATAATCTATGCAGCTTCAACTTCTCTTGGTCAACGAAATTTCAAAAAAAGAATAGCCTACTCTTCCGTATCTCACATGGGTTTCATAATTATAGGAATTGGTTCCATAACCAACATTGGACTAAATGGGGCTATTTTACAAATATTATCCCATGGATTTATCGGTGCTACACTTTTTTTCTTGGCGGGAACGGCTTGTGATAGAATGCGTCTTGTTTATCTCGAAGAATTGGGGGGGATATCTATCCCAATGCCGAAAATTTTTACCATGTTTAGTAGCTTTTCAATGGCTTCTCTTGCCTTGCCAGGAATGAGTGGTTTTGTTGCAGAATTAGTAGTATTTTTTGGACTAATTACTAGTCCTAAATTTATGTTAATGCCAAAAATGCTAATTACTCTTGTAATGGCAATTGGAATGATATTAACTCCTATTTATTTATTATCTATGTTACGCCAGATGTTCTATGGATACAAGCTATTTCATGTTCCAATAGCCCATTTTGTGGATTCTGGACCACGAGAACTATTTCTTTTAATCTGTATCTATTTACCAGTAATAGGAATTGGTATTTATCCAGATTTTGTTCTCTCGCTATCCGTTGACAGCGTAGAGGCTCTCTTATCCAATTATTATCCTAAATAGTATTTTCTTTTTTTAACAAGTCTGCTCCATATTCCATAGTTGAAAAACAAAAAAATTCAGAAAAGATTAAAGTAAAAAAGTATAATTAGATCTATCTCGAATTTTTGAGAACCCCTTGAAAAGGCGTTCGAGGGGTTCTCAAATCAAACAAAAGGGGAAAAACCCTTCATGAGGGTTTTATGTTATGTAATCATTTAGATGGTAATGTAAATGAGCCATAACTATGTAAACCTATTCCTAACAGATTGATACCAAAATAGCAGATCCAAATTATAAGAAATCCTATCGAAGCTACAAGTGCTGAATTCGTACCCTTCCAATTTGGATTTGTTCTACTATGTAAATAAATTGCAAATATGGTCCAGGTAATAAATGCCCAAGTTTCTTTAGGATCCCAATTCCAATAGGATCCCCACGCCTCATTAGCCCATACTGCTCCACAAAGAATACCTATGGTTAAAAGGGTAAACCCTAGACTAATGACACGATAACTCCAAGAATCCAAACGCTCAGTTAATTGATATTTGTAATAATTTGGAAATGAAGGAAAAGAGGTGTTTTTTAAAGCACTTCTTTTTGCATAGAAATATTCAACCTCACTAAAGAAAAATGTTTTTCGAAATCTAATGATTAGAAGAGCGGCGGATAATAAGGATCCGCACAAAAGAGTTGCATAGCTTAGTAACATCATACTGACATGCATCATTAACCACTGAGATTGTAGAGCAGGTACTAGGATTGTAGATTGATGCATTTCAGTTAAAAGACCCGATGTGGCAAAGCCTTGCGTTAAAATAGTACTTGGCGTAGTTATTGTGCTTAAATCATTTTTAGAGTTCTGTATCTTAGGAATAGTATGAAGAATATATAGAGCCCATGAAAGGAAGATCAATGACTCATATAAATTACTTAATGGAAAATGTCCCGAAGAAACCCAACGAGAAACTAAGAATCCTGTTATAGAGAAAAAAGTAGCTATCAGTCCTTTTTCTGACGAATCACGTAACCCCCTTAGTTCACGAACTAATAAGGTTATCAAATGAATCGTAATCACAATGGAAATGGTTGAGAAAGAGATATGAGTTAGTATATGTTCTAAAGTTGCGAATAGCATAAGGAGAAGGTCCCATTACAAAATTGGAAATTTCGAATTGAATCCATTTTCTAATCTATTGTATTCTTTTTCGAGAATGCCGCCACTCGGACTCGAACCGAGATGCTTGAGCACTGCTTCCTAAGAGCAGCGTGTCTACCAATTTCACCATGGCGGCTAACTTTAAATAATAGTTAGCTTAAAAGAATAATAGTTATTTTCTCGCGAATCGTCGAGATTGGGAGAGTCCATAGAATTTAGGAACATTAGAATTTCATCATTTAATACAATGAATTTTGTATTTTAGAAAAATTTTTAGAATGAAAGCCTTTACGCTCTTATTAATACGATTTACCACTCCTAAACCTATTTATTTTTGTTGGATAAGGATAAGCTAGGTAGAGGTTATAAGTCCTATTGCAAGAATACTCTACTTTTGTTTTGATAATAGAATCCTCATATTTTTTACGAGGATTCTATTATCAAAACAAAAGTTCTTTGATAGGAAAAGAATACTGAGGGCATAATACACCAAAAACTTGTGTTCTATATAACATTAGTTCTAAGAATATTGTACCGAGGAATTCGACACAGAAAAGTACACTCATTAATTAATCTGAATTATTCATATTAAATAATTGGAATTTCTTTGGGATAGGTCAGTTCAGATTATTCCAAAACCTGATTATTTGTTTGTTGCCCAGAAAAACCTTTTGGTTTTGGGTGTTCGTTGCCGCTAGAAAAGGATCTTGATTTTGCTAAAAAATAAGATTGTACTATGGAAAAATAAGTCTTTTTCTTCCAAATATTTTTACGAATACGTTTTTTTGACATCGAAGTACGCTTTTTTGGAACTGCCATTCAAAAAGGGATTCCTTTTTTCTAGTTGTATGTGAAAGACATCTATTGCCGCAAATCAATCCTTTTTTCTCTTTGTTCTTAGTATTTATACTTAGATACTGAAATTCGAAATTTTTTTTGACTTCATTTTGCCTAATAGGGATAAGACAAGAGTTTTTTAGCCACTTTTGTTATTTTGTTAGATATATTCTATACAAAGGTTTTCTATTTAAATCCATTTATATATCAAATATATAAATATATGGTATGGGGATAAGCTATCATATAAGATGGGGAGATAAAAAGAAGGTAAAATTAAAATGGTTAATGAAATTCAGAATGGTATTCCATAATTGAATTCCAATCTAAATAAAAAAATACTTCCTCTCTTAAACAAGACATTCAAAACTTAGATAATTCTAGTCATTCGTATTTTCGTTTTATATGAATTAAGTAATATTCGAGAATTTCCTAAAAATATAGGGTTTCTTTGGAATTCAATCAACCAGTTACGAAACAAGAGAGTTTTTTCATTTTAACAGAAAGAAATACAAAAATGAATAAAAAGTAAAATGATTCAATCTTTTTTTTTTAATAAATATCCTTTTTTATCTAATAACTAGATAACAAAATTCTTTGATTAACTTTTTGGATTTAAGCAAGAAAACCCATTCTGAATTTTGGAATATTTCAATGAGACAAATTTTGAAAAATTCAGAATTCTAGTATTTTTTCTTATTCTTATTTTGTTTTTTTAATTCCTTTATTTAATTCCTTCAGAAAGATATAAGAATAGGTTTGGTGAATCGGAAACAATGTTTTTTATAGAAAAATTGAACTATAAATTTCAACTAAAAATTGCTATTTCTTTTCTTATGGAACATACATATCAATATGCCTGGGTAATCCCTCTTCTCCCACTTCCAGTTATTATGTTAATGGGATTTGGACTTTTTCTTATTCCGACAGCAACAAAAAATCTTCGTCGCATATGGGCTTTTCCTAGTGTTTTACTCTTAAGTATAGCTATGGTATTCTCAGTTCACCTGTCTATTCAACAAATAAATGGAAGTTCTATCTATCAATATCTATGGTCTTGGACTATCAATAATGATTTTTCCTTAGAATTTGGATACTTGATCGATCCCCTTACTTCTATTATGTTAATACTAATTACTACTGTAGGAATCTTGGTTCTTATTTATAGTGACGATTATATGTCTCACGATGAAGGATATTTGAGATTTTTTGTTTATATAAGTTTTTTTAATACTTCCATGCTGGGGTTGGTTACTAGTTCCAATTTGATACAAATTTATTTTTTTTGGGAACTTGTGGGAATGTGTTCCTATTTATTGATAGGCTTTTGGTTTACACGGCCAAATGCAGCGAGTGCTTGTCAAAAAGCTTTTGTAACTAATCGTGTAGGGGATTTTGGTCTGTTATTAGGAATTCTAGGTCTTTTTTGGATAACAGGTTGTTTAGAGTTTCGGGATTTGTTCAAAATAGCTAATAACTGGATTCCTAATAATGGGATTAATTCATTACTTACTACTTTGTGTGCTTTTTTATTATTTCTTGGTGCAGTTGCAAAATCTGCACAATTCCCTCTTCACGTATGGTTACCCGATGCTATGGAAGGGCCCACTCCCATTTCGGCTCTTATACACGCAGCAACTATGGTTGCTGCGGGGATTTTTCTTCTAGCTCGGCTTCTTCCTCTTTTCATATCCCTACCTTTGATAATGATTTTCATTTCTTTAGTGGGTACGATAACACTCTTCTTAGGAGCTACTTTAGCTCTTGCTCAGAGAGATATTAAAAGAAGCTTAGCCTATTCTACAATGTCTCAATTGGGTTATATGATGTTAGCTTTAGGTATAGGCTCTTATCAAGCTGCTTTATTCCATTTGATCACTCATGCTTATTCGAAAGCTTTATTGTTCTTGGGATCCGGATCCATTATTCATTCAATGGAACCTCTTGTTGGATATTCACCAGATAAAAGTCAGAATATGGTTCTTATGGGTGGTTTAAGAAAATACGTTCCAATTACAAGAACTACTTTTTTATGGGGTACACTTTCTCTTTGTGGTATTCCACCTCTTGCTTGCTTCTGGTCTAAAGATGAAATCCTTAGTAATAGTTGGTTGTATTCACCCTTTTTTGGAATAGTAGCCTCTTTTACTGCAGGATTAACCGCATTTTATATGTTTCGGATATATTTACTTTCTTTTGATGGGTATTTGCGTGTTCATTTTCAAAATTACAGTAGTACTAAAGGGAGTTCGTTGTATTCAATATCCTTATGGGGAAAAAGCATAACCAAAGGAGTCAATAGGGATTTCGTTTTACCAACAATGAAGAGTGGAGTTTCTTTTTTTTCACAAAATATACCTGAAATTACTAGTAATACAAGAAATAGGATAGGATCCTTTAGTACTCCCTTTGGGGCTAAAAAAACTTTTGTCTATCCTCATGAAACGGGAAATACAATGTTATTTCCTCTTCTTATATTACTGCTTTTTATTTTGTTCATTGGATTCATAGGAATCCATTTTGATAATGGGGTAATGGATAATGGAATTTCGGAGTTAACCATATTATCAAAGTGGCTAACTCCTTCAATAAGCTTTTTCCAGGAAACCCCTAATTCTTTTATAAATTCATATGAATTTATAAAAAATGCAATTTCTTCTGTAAGTTTAGCGATTTTTGGTCTATTTGTAGCATATATCTTCTATGGATCTTCTTATTCTCTTTTTCAGAATTTGAATTTTATAAATTCCCTAGTAAAAGGGAATCC